GTCTTTTTAGTACCAAAATAGGGAATATCAATAAAAAGACATGTTATGCTTTTGACATTTCGATTAATTCGATGTGGAGATGTCTTCTTCCAAAAAAAAGAAGTCCTTTCATTATTATTCATTGTTAATAAAGTTAATAAAGTTATTTTTTTTTTTATTTTTTTTTTTCCTTCTTTACCCCATAAAGATATTGAATAAAATGAACTATTTTTTTTTCCATTGAAATTTTGAAAATGAACGTTTAAATATCCTTCAAAAACAAGTAAATAGATCCGAAACATATAAAATGCAGTTAATCCTGCTGTGGAACAAGCTATTATTGCGAAAATTGGTGAATACAACCAACTATCATTAAGAATCTCATCCTTGGACCAAAAACAAGCAAAAGGTGGAATACCACAAAGAGAAAGTGTACCTATTAAAAAAGCAGTTTTTGTAATTGGTGTATGTTTTGTTAAACCGCCCATAAGAACCATATTTTGACTTTTATCTGGAGAATATCCAACAATAGCTTCCATTGAATGAATAATGGATCCGGATCCTAAAAACAACAATGCTTTTGAATAAGCATGAGTAATCAAATGAAATAAAGCGACTCGATAAGAGCCCATACCTAGAGCTAACATCATATAACCCAATTGAGACATTGTAGAATAAGCCAAATTTTTCTTAATATCTTTTTGAGCAATAGCTAAAGTAGCTCCCAAGACTACTGTTATTATACCTATGAAAGCTATTCCATTCATTATGGAGGGTATAACTATGAAAAGAGGAAGAAGTCGAGCTACAAGAAAAATTCCCGCCGCTACCATAGTAGCAGCATGTATAAGAGCAGAAATAGGAGTAGGTCCTTCCATAGCATCTGGTAACCATACATGAAGGGGAAATTGGGCAGATTTAGCAACTGAGCCACAAAATAACAAGAGGGCACACAAAGTAACAAAAAAAATATTAACCTCGTTTTTAGAAATCAAGTTATTCAATATTTGAAACAAATCCCTAAATTCCAAACTACCCGTTATCCAATAAAAACCTAAAATCCCTAATAATAAACCAAAATCTCCTAGACGATTAGTTACAAACGCTTTTTGACAAGCATTTGCCGCAATAGGACGTGTGAACCAAAAACCTATTAATAGATAAGAACACATTCCAACCAATTCCCAAAAAATATAAATTTGTATCAAATTCGAACTAGTAACTAATCCCAACATTGAAATATTAAAAAAAGTCATATAAGCAAAAAATCTCAAATATCCTTCATCATGAGACATATAATTATCACTATAAATAAGAACCAGAATGCCAACAGTAGTGATTAATATTGACATAATAGAGGTAAGTGAATCGATCAAGTAACCAAACTCTAAAGAAAGATCATTATTTATAGTCCAAGACCATACATATTGATAGATAGAACTGTTATTGATTTGATGAATAGACAGATCGACTGAATAAATCATAACTATAGTTAACAAAAAAATACTAGGAAAAGCCCACATACGGCGAAGATTTTTTGTTGCCGTGGGAAAAAGTAGAAGTCCCACTCCTATTAACATAGGAACTGGAAGTGGAATGAAAGGTATGATCCATGAAGAGTGATGTGTATAGTCCATACAAATTTAAATAAAGAATAAAAAATCTTTTGATTCTTAATGAGTTTTGTTTTATCTCTTTTGTAAAGGGTTCGGTTAATAAAAAAAGTGAAGATAGAAATCAAATTATCTATTTTTAATTATTCTGAATCTTTGCACAATACTTTGAATATTGCAAAGTAAAAAATAAAAATGGGCCAATAACAAAATTCCTAGTGAAAAAAGAAACTTTTTTATATGTTTTTAGTAATAAGTAATATTTAATTACTAAAATAATAAATAAATACTAAAATAATAAATAAATTCAATTAAATTATATTATAAAAACGAAAATTTTTGTAAAAGAAAAATTAAATTTTTTATTTACAAATTTAATTTTTTACAATTATAAAAAAAAATTATGTATTGTATAGAGTGAGGATAAATAATTACAGCAAAACTAAGAACATTCCTTTATTTTGACATGAGTCATCAAAAACAATTCATATGCCATGAACAAAAAAAAAAAGAATTTGATTATTCCATTCAGAAACATTAGTTCATTTTTGAACTAATTGATTATCTTCTATTACAATAAAAAGAGATCTATGTTTGGCAAAATTTAGAAAAAGGGTTATAATAGTCAATGTTTTACTTTAGATAGAAAACAAAAAGGGGGAATTAAGATAGATAAGATATATGACTAATTAAATAACAATTCGTTTTGATTTAGAGAAGAAAAGAAGAAATGAAATGTCTTTCACATCCAACTATAGCAATGAAAAAACTATACTAGTTGTATGGCAGTTCCAAAAAAGCGCACTTCGATATCAAAAAAAATTATTCGGAAGAATTTTTGGAAAAAGAGGGGATATTGGAAAGCATTGAAAGCTTTTTCATTAGCGAAATCCATTTTTACAGGGAACTCTAAAAGTTTTGTAACAAATACAAAACAGAATTAGCTCGATTCAAAGAATCTTTTTTAATACTAATCTAATATATCTAATATAGAAGATTAAATATTTATAGAATATAATTATCTATATATATAATTATCTATATAATAGAATTATATAGATCTATATTGAAATTATATAGATATATATTGAATAGAATACCATTCTATATCTATATCGAATTTTTTTTTCATTCCTGGATTGAAGTCAGAACTATCTAGTGCCAACAGTCCTTTTTTGAAAGAAAAAGTATAAACTAACAAAAATACATTCTCCTGTTAAAACTGATACTTGAAACGAAAAAAGAACGAGAATAAAAATTTGTATTGAAATTGAAATGTTCCATTAAAAAAAAAAAATTTATATTTACAATAATATAATTTTTTACAATAATCTTATTTTTTTATATTTATCATTTTTTTTTATAATAATAAATGAAATTCATACATATATAACATATATATATATATAAATAGAAAATTATTATATTTAAAACATATTATTCAAAATTGACAAAATTGATTCGATTATATATCTATATTAATTTATATATTATAAAAAATCCAAATTATAATAAATCCAAGTTTAAATTTATTATATATATAAATTTATTAATATATTATTAATATATATATATATTAATATATATATAATAGAATTCTTAAAATATTTATTTAAATAATAGAATTCTTTAAATTCTTTAATGTTTAGTAATAAAATATTGCACTTTAATGGATTCTTTCAATCTCGACGATTGACTAAAAATCGGTTATTATGATTTTGAGTAAGCCGCTATGGTGAAATTGGTAGACACGCTGCTCTTAGGAAGCAGTGCTAGAGCATCTCGGTTCGAGTCCGAGTGGCGGCATGATAATCTTATCTTCGAAAAGAATAAGTCCTATAATGAATTCAATTCCCGATTTCTATTCCTAGTATTGTATTGAGACCTTATATATATATATAAATATGATATTTTCAACTTTAGAGCATATATTAACTCATATATCCTTTTCGGTCGTATCAATTATAATTTCAATTCATTTGATAACCTTATTAGTCAATGAAATCGTGGGATTATATGATTCGTCCAAAAAAGGCATGATAATAACCTTTTTCTGTATAACGGGATTGTTAGTTACTCGTTGGTTTTTTTCGGGCCATTTACCATTTAGTGATTTATATGAATCATTAATCTTTCTTTCATGGAGTTTTTCCATTTTATATATGGTTCCTTGTTTTAAAAAGCATAAAAACCATTTAAGTACAATAATTGCACCAAGTGTTATTTTTACCCAAGGCTTTGCTACTTCGGGTCTTTTAAACGAAATGCATCAATCCACAATATTAGTACCCGCTCTACAATCCCATTGGTTAATGATGCACGTAAGTATGATGATATTAGGCTATGCAACTCTTTTATGTGGATCATTATTATCAGTAGCTATTTTAGTTATTACATTTCGAGAACTCATACAAATTATTGGTAAAAGCAATAATTTGTATTTTTTAAATGAATCATTTTCTTTTGCTGAAATCAAATACATGAATATGAATGAAAGAAATAATGTTTTACAAAAAACTTCTTTTTCTAGAAATTATTATAGGTCTCAATTTATTCAACAATTGGATCGTTGGGGTTACCGTATTATTAGTTTAGGTTTTATCTTTTTAACGATAGGTATTCTTTCAGGAGCAGTATGGGCTAATGAGGCATGGGGGTCGTATTGGAATTGGGATCCAAAGGAAACTTGGGCCTTTATTACTTGGACCATATTCGCTATTTATTTACATACTAGAAAAAATAAAAAATTGGAAGATGTAAATTCTTCAATAGTGGCCTCTATGGGCTTTCTTATAATTTGGATATGTTATTTGGGAATCAATCTATTAGGAATAGGCCTACATAGTTATGGTTCATTTTCATCTAATTGAATTAAAGTGAGTAAAGAACCTGACAAATACAAATATGGAAAGTGTATATATGAAAACTTCCCATAAATCGTCGAGAACCCTTTAAATCAAGTAATATAGTGATTCAAGGGGTTCTCACAAACAACAAAATATTCGATTACAATTCAAATTCATTTTTTTATTAAGTTAATCCAAATCCAACGGAAAAAATCTTTTTTTTATTATTAATTATTAATTTATTCACAAAAACTATCTATAAAAAATTAGATAGAATAGCTTCAACTTTATCAACCGAGAATGAGAAAATGAAATCCGGATAAATACCAATAGCTATTACGGGTATAAGGATAGAAATCGAAATAAATAATTCTCGTGGACCAGAATCAAAAAAATAAGAGTTTGGTGTATTAAAAAGCTTGTATCCATAGAACATCTGCCGTAACATGGATAATGAATAAATAGGAGTTAATATCATTCCAATTGCTGTTACAAAAGTAATAAGTATTTTTGTCATTAAAAGATATTTTTGACTGGTAATTATTCCAAAAAAAACGATCAATTCTGCAATAAAACCGCTCATGCCCGGCAATGCAAGAGAAGCCATTGATAAGATAGTGAAAACCGTGAATATTTTTGGCATTGGTATAGCCATTCCGCCCATTTCGTCGAGATAAAGAAGACGTAGTCTATCATAACTAGTTCCCGCCAAGAAAAAAAGCGCAGCGCCAATAAATCCATGAGAGATTATTTGTAAAATAGCCCCGTTGAGCCCCGTATCGCTTATAGAACCAATTCCTATAATTAGGAAACCCATATGAGATACCGAGGAATAAGCTATTCTTTTTTTTAAATTACGTTGACCAAGAGATGTTGAAGCTGCATAGATTATTTGAATTGAACCTAATAGCATTAACCAGGGGCAAAATATAGAATGAGCGTGGGATAATAATTCCATATTAATTCGAACCAACCCATACGCTCCCATTTTTAATAAAATTCCGGCTAAAAGCATACAAGTGCTGTAATGTGCCTCTCCGTGGGTGTCTGGTAACCATGTATGTAAGGGTATAATCGGCAATTTGACAGCAAAAGCAATAAGAAATCCCATATAGAATATTATTTCCAGTGCCACCGGATACGATTGATTAGTTAATGTTTCAAAATTTAATGTTGGTTCATTAGAACCATATAAACCTATACCCAGAATTCCCATTAATAAAAAAACAGAACTTCCCGCAGTGTACAAAATAAACTTTGTAGCTGAATACAAACGTTTCTTTCCCCCCCACATGGATAAAAGTAGATAAACGGGAATTAATTCTAATTCCCACATGATGAAAAAAAGTAAAATGTCTCGAGAAGAAAATGGTCCTATTTGACCGCTATACATTGCTAACATGAGGAAATGGAATAATTTGGATTCTCGAGTAACCGGCTGAGCCGCTAAAGTAGCTAAAGTGGTGATAAATCCCGTCAGTAAAATAGGTCCTAGAGAGAGTCCATCTATTCCGAATCTCCAGTAAAAATCAAAAAAATGGATCCATTTATAATTCTCTGTCAGTTGGATTAGTGGATCATCCAATCGGAAATGATAACAAAATGCATAGGTTGTTAGAAGGAGATCTATTAAGCATATACAAATAGTATACCACCTTATTATCTTATTTCCTCTATGAGGAAATAAAAAAATGAAAGAACCCCCAGCTATTGGCAAAACTACAATTATTGTTAACCAAGGAAAATAATTCGTGATAAAAATAAGATACACTTGAGCCAGAAAAACCCGCGCTCAAAATATTTTCTATTTTGAGCGCGGGTTTTTCCCAGTAAAAAAAATGTATTCGTGTGGTGTTTTTTGAAACGTATCAATAAGCTAGACCCATGCTTCGAGTTGTTTCATGCCATAAATAAACTCGAACACTTAAGAAATCCGTGGGACAGGCGGATTCACACCTCTTACAACCAACACAGTCCTCTGTTCTTGGGGCAGAAGCAATTTGCTTAGCTTTACACCCGTCCCAAGGTATCATTTCTAATACATCTGTCGGGCAAGCTCGGACACATTGAGTACATCCTATACATGTATCATAAATCTTTACGGAATGTGACATTGGATCTATAGTAATCTTTGAACATCAAAAATAAAAAATTTTCGATCTAGTAAACTCATAAATGAATCCTATATTTAGACACCAGATGAATCAATGATTTGTCAGAATTTTTTTAATAAAAATCGACTTCTAGATCAATTCATAAGAAGAGAATAGAACCAAGATACTTTGATTTCTTATATTTTCTCGCAAACATGATCATAAGTTGTGTAACATACATGCTAATTTGAATTGATGAATATTACCCTATTCTATATTATACTTTTTTTTATGATTAATTATGATTAATACTATTTATTCAACAAATTCGATTGATTGATACGGGTTGATTTTCGGTTACGATAAATTGAGGAAACAATAGCCGGTCCGATAGCTGCTTCAGCTGCTGCAACAGCTATCACAAAAATTGAAAAAATATTTCCTTTTAATTGGCGACTATCAAAAAAATCAGAAAAGGTTACGAGATTTATATTAACTGCATTCAGTATAAGTTCAAGACACATAAGGGCTCTAACCATATTTCGGCTCGTGATCAATCCATAGATACCTATAGAAAATAAATAGGCACTCAAAACAAGTACATGTTCGAGCATCATTGACCAACTCCTTATCAATTTTGATTCATTTCAATATGAACAACAATTCAACGGATTCAATTGACTAAAGAATATAACAAGTCTGCAACAAAACAAAATAATAAATATATCGGCAATATTCATAATAAAAAAAAAAGATTTTCTACATAAATACTGTTTCACGTTCACATAGAATTCAACGGAAATAAATGTGATAAAATCGAACAAAATTGAATTTTTATTTAGATTGCCGGTTGGTTCTAAAGATTTCTTACTGGCGAGCCACGACAATTGCACCTATCAAAGCAGCTAAAAGAATTATTGAAATGAGTTCAAATGGAAGAAAAAAATCTGTTGATAAATGAATTCCAATTTGTTGACTAGTATTTATCAAATCTTGTTCTATAATCTGATTTGGTCTTGTAGTCCAAATAATCCCGTACCATGATGTATCTGGAATAGTAGTTATTAGTGAAACAAAAATACTTGTACAAACCATCAAAGTAATTCCATCCCCAACGGTCCAAAGATGAAAATCATGGTAATATTCTGAACCATTCATGAACATCACAGCAAATATGATTAAAACATTTATAGCTCCCACGTAAATAAGTAGCTGTGATGCAGCTACAAAATGGGAGTTTGATAAAATATACAATAAAGATATACAAACAAGAACCAGTCCCAACGAAAAAGCAGAAAAAATTGGGTTGGTAAGTAATACGACTCCTAGACTTCCTAATACAAGACCCGATCCCAGAAAGACTAAAAGAAAATCATGTAGCGGTTCAGGCAAATCCATTATATGTAAAATAAGAGATAAATAAATCGAAACTTCATGACCTTATTGATATGACCAGGAAAAAAAATTATATACTAAAATTCTCTCCGCATTGAATTTAATCCTAAGGAGTGTGAATTGCTATAGGTACAGTTACCAATGTTTTTCCATTTTTTATACGAAAGAGTAATTTGAAACTATACTAAAACGAAAGTAAAGTATAAAGTATATATTTATTTAATATTTATATAATTTATATAATATAGAATATTTCTAATACAATATCTAATATAATATTTATTCATTTTTATAATATTTTGTTTTATATTATCCAAATTTAGATTATTCTATTTTTTTTTATTTTCTTTATATATTTCTTTATTTTATTTATATATATATTCTATTTTATTCTATATATATATATATTCTATTTTATTTTTATATTTATATATATAGAGTATTATTTGATTTTAATTCTATTATATTCTATTATTTTCTTTTTTTATTTTCTTTTTATAAGTAGAAGAATTTTTTTTTGAACTATATTATAAATTCAAATTAAATAATTTTATTTTATTTGAATTGTTCGAATTGTATAATCATCAATTACTGACGTTGGTAAACGGCCCAAAGCAATTTGATTATAATTCAATTCGTGACGATCATAAGTCGAAAGTTCATATTCTTCAGTCATTGATAAACAATTTGTTGGACAATACTCAATACAGTTACCACAAAATATACAGATTCCGAAATCAATACTGTAATTAAGCAATCGTTTCTTTCGAATATCAATTTCCAGTTTCCAATCAACAACAGGTAGATCTATAGGACATACACGAACACATACTTCACAAGCAATGCATTTATCAAATTCAAAATGGATTCGACCGCGAAAACGTTCCGATGTGATTATTTTTTCATAAGGATATTGAATAGTTACAGGTAAACGATTTGCATGAGATAAGGTAATCATGAAACTTTGACCAATGTACCTTGCAGCTCGGACTGTTTGTTGACCATAATTCATGAACCCAGTTACCATAAGGAACATATCGTGAATATCTATGAATATTTTTGTTTTATTTCTTTCTCTTGTTTGAGACAGGTTATGAATACAGAAGATCCATCTTTTTTCTTATAGTGAAAACAGTTGAGATGAAGTTGTTAATAATAGATTACCGAGAGAAATAGGCAAAAGAAACTTCCACCCAAGGTTTAATAATTGATCCATTCTTAGCCTAGGCAAAGTCCATCTTGTTGTGATAGAAACGAATAAGAACAAATAAGTTTTAACTAGTGTAATAAAGATACCAATTGTAGTTCCAAAAACTCCATATGTTTTATTTATTTCAAAAAAGTCAGAAACGAATATGTACGGAATAGAGATATTCGAACCGCCCAAGTAAAGAATTGTTACAAATAATGAAGAAATTAATAGGTTTAAATAGGAAGCAACGTAAAATAAACCAAATTTGATACCCGAATATTCGGTTTGATAACCTGCTACTAATTCTTCTTCCGCTTCTGGTAAATCAAAAGGTAATCTTTCACATTCCGCTAGGGAAGAAATTAGAAAAACAACGAAACCCATAGGTTGACGCCACAAATTCCACCCCCCAAAACCATATTTTGATTGCGCATCAACTATATCAACTGTACTTAAACTGTTAGATAATCCTAGTCGGTGATAACATTACTGTTCCCATCTCTATTACAGAACCGTACATGAGATTTTTCACCTCATACGGCTCCTCGAAAGCCTAAAAAAAATCTAAGGACCGGGCCGATTTTTTATCTCTTGATATATCCCTAAGATAGATAAGATTAAAATTTATCGGACGGTTCTGAATTAGACCAATTGAATTCTGTCTGTTCTAATAAATAATTAAATAATAAAGAGAAATCTATTTTATTTTAATAAAAGATACAAAAGGTACTTCTGAATTGATCTCATCCCTTAAAAATCCAAATTTGAATTTGTTGAGTAATAACTGAATTCTTCAATAAAATACTCTTTTAGAATTATCAATAACCCCATCGTTTTCGATTACGAAAAATAATTACACATTAGTTTATCAGTTATGACATGAATTCTATCTCCATGAATATGGATATAAGAAATAAAAAAAAGGGGGGGATCGCTTTTTTTTTTTTTTTGTTTTTCGTTCCTATTCTTCTTTTTTTTGTGCAAGTAAAAAGGGACTTAAATAAAATTAAAGGATTATTTCGTTCCTGATAGTCATTTATTTAATCAGTGGATGGGAGTATACTCTGGATCGGAGTTGTGGGGAGTACTGCCTGATTTTTTCTACCAACTTAAAGCCCCAATTATAATTCTTTTTCTATTTTGCGTAAATGCTCTTTTGGATAATTTTATTTACAAAATCTGCTTTACTAATCCTTTGTGTATCTTGGTGTTTCTAACCATCCATTCATTTTTTTATTAACCCCCTTATTTATATTTATGTTAATACATGTATGATAATTCATACAAATAATAGCGAAAACTCAAAAAGGTTGGTCTTTTGAGCCCGCTTCAAGACAGGATGACTAATCACCCAATCTTGGGGTAAACGGCCTCTTCGGCTTAGAATTTGTTTTTTTTCACTTAATTCTTATACATAGAAAATGAGACTCCTTTTTTTTACTGCAATTTCAAATCATCATACTATCTATTAACTATAAAGTAATATTAACTATAAAGTAATATAGTATTCATAAATAATATTCAATAGAAGCTGTTTTATTTCACTCATATAACTATCTGATTTTGTTTTTCTGAATTGCGAAAAAGAATAATGAAAATGAGGATATCTATTCAATTTATTCTTTCCCTTTCCTATAAAATACTATAAAGAGAGGAGCATAGCAATAGCATCGAAAAGTTTCTGTCTCAACGAATCGCACGCAGAGATATTGATAACACACATAAAGTTAATGGTATTTCATAACTAATCGATTGAGCAGCAGCTCGTAGACCACCCAAAAAGGAATATTTATTATTCGACCCATATCCTGACATGAGAAGTCCAATGGGAGCAATACTCGAAATAGCAATCCATAAAAAAACACCGATATTGAGATCAGATAAAACAAAGTTATAGCCAAAAGGAATTACTGAATAGCTTATTAGAATTGATATGACTGATATGGATGGTCCGATACTGAATAAACGAATATCTCCCCTAGATGGAATAAGATTCTCTTTGAAAAGTAGTTTTGTTCCGTCGGCTAGAGCTTGAAGAACTCCAAAAGGCCCGGCGTATTCAGGTCCAATACGCTGTTGTATCCCTGCGGATATTTCTCTTTCTAACCATACAATTGCTAATACACTTATTGTGATTCCCAATACAAGAATAAAAATAGGGGCAAGTATCCATAGAATTCCATAGACCTCCTTAAAAAATTCCAATTTGGAAAAAAAATGGATATCTTGTACTTCTGTTGTATCAATTATCATTTCAACGATCAACTTCTCCCATAATGATATCTATGCTACCTAGTATTGTCATAATATCGGCCAATTTCATTCTTTTAACTAATTGAGGAAGAATTTGCAAATTGATAAAACCCGGTGGACGAATTTTCCATCTCCAAGGAAAACCATTCTGATCGCCTATTAGAAAAATTCCTAATTCTCCCTTTGGGGCCTCAACTCTTACATAAAGCTCTTGTTTTGGCAATTCAAAAGTCGGAGACGGTTTTTTACTAATGAATCGATATTCAAAATCATTCCATTCTGGATCCTTTTCTCTATCAAAGCAGCGGATTTCTAAATTCTCATACGGCCCGCCGGGAATTCCTTCCAAAGCCTGTTGAATAATTTTTATGGATTCCATCATTTCACCAATTCGAACTAAATAACGAGCTAATGAATCTCCTTCTTTTTGCCATTGAACTTCCCAATCAAATTCCTCGTAACACTCATAATTATCAACTTTACGTAGATCCCATTGTATTCCGGAAGCCCGAAGCATCGGTCCTGATAAACCCCAATTTATTACCTCCTCTCCACCAACAACGCCTACTCCTTCAACCCGTTCTAAAAAAATGGGATTTCGCGTAATAAGTTTTTGATATTCAACAACCCTTGTTAAAAAATAATCGCAGAAATCAAAACATTTATCTATCCAACCATGAGGTAGATCAGCCGCTACCCCCCCGATACGAAAAAAATTATGCATCATTCTCATACCTGTCGCAGCTTCGAATAGATCATATATTAATTCTCTTTCTCTGAAAATATAGAAGAAAGGAGTTTGTGCACCAATATCTGCCATAAAAGGTCCCAGCCATAGTAGGTGAGAAGCTATACGACTCAACTCTAACATAATTACTCGAATATAGCTGGCTCTTTTAGGTACTTGAATATTTCCCAATTGTTCCGGTCCGTTTACGGTTATTGCTTCTGTGAACATAGTAGCTAAATAATCCCAACGTGTTACATAAGGCAGATATTGTATAATTGTTCTGTTTTCCGCAATTTTTTCCATCCCTCTGTGTAAATAACCCAATATTGGTTCACAATCAATAACATCCTCACCATCCAGAGTAACAATAAGCCGAAGAACACCATGCATTGATGGGTGGTGAGGGCCCATATTGACTATCATGAGGCCTTTTCTTGTAGCTGTGACATTCATAGGTTTTTCCTCGATTCATTCTTCAATGAATCGCTTAAAAAAAAAAAAAAATAAGTTCATAAAAATTCAAGATCTAATAAATCGAATAATTGAAAATGACTCTTCAAATTAACGAATTTGCGATTCCCGAATATCCAACTGATTAATTAATTTTTTATAACGTATTCCATTTTTCTTTGATAAATAAGACAGTAGTCGTTGCCGTTTTCCCAGAATTTTACGTAAACCTCTTTGAGATAAATAGTCTTTTCGGTGCAATTCAAAATGTGAAGTAAGTCTTCGTATCTTATTGGTGAAATTGAATACTTGAAATTCAACCGATCCCGAGTTTTCTTCTTTTTTTTCTTGTGAAATAACCGGTATAAATGAGTTTTTTACCATAAAATAAAATTAAAGCTTCCCTCTACCCCTCTTTTTTTTATAGATATTTTTATTGATCAGTAATAGTAATGATACTCATTTTGAATTTTTTATATAAATCTTTATTTCCTTAAGAATTCCTTATTTTTTTTTTTCAAATTAAATTAATTATTATTAATCAATTCAAATAGATAAAAAAAAAAATACTATATTTATGGATTCAGCAAATAAAAAATTGTATACTTTAAAAAGAATATGATTTTGTTGATTCATTTTTCAATCTAATGTATACATCATTGAATTAGTATGAATGCCACAATGTGTGTCCGCATTTATGTCTATATTCCATTTGTCTTCGCATACCAGATATATTATGGTAAATAGAAGACAAATGTAGATTAAGAAATTTTCAATCGAGGATACATATGTATTCTTACTATACTGAAACGGCTTCCATTATGGGTATCAAACCAATAGCGATTTATACAAGCTAAATCTTCTAATCGATAATTTGGCCAAAGAAAAAATTTTAAATTCATTATTTTTTTTTTTTCTCTATCAAGATCTTTATTTTTAGCCAAAACTTCACAGCAATTATTTACTTTATTCTCATTGTAAAATATTGTGTTTGTATGGACACTATTTTTATTCCTAGGATTTAAACAAATTAGAATTCTCAATTCTCTACGACGTCGAGCAGATAAAATATTTTCAGGAACAAGCAAATCATAATGATTTTTTTCTTTATTTTCTGTTATCTTTTGATCTCTTCTTCTTGTAATGTATTTATCCAAATTTTTCTTATCAACATTACTTTTTTCTTGGTATCTTTGATTAATTTGGCGCTTATTCTTATGAATCAACGAAAGTGCTGTGGTTTGATACATAAAAAATTTTTCATTGTTTTTTCTAGACAGGCGAACTGGTTCGATAATAAATATTCCTTTTTTCATCAATTCCTTATTTTTCATCAATCCTGGAAGAGTGAAATCCTTCTGATTATGAATCACCATAATATCTAGACTTAGTTCTCCCCTTTGAATAGAGGCTATAGCAATTTCTTTTAGATTTTTCAATCTAATTAGGAGACAATATACTTTGACATTATTAAGTATTCTTTGATTAAAGGAATCCTTCCAGTTCAAATGAAAACCAAAATACTTTCTTAGTAAGAAATTTAGTTCTGCCTCTATCTTATTCTTGTATTTATTTTTCGTTATATCCTTAGCACCCTTTTTCCTGTCCGATCCTGCATAATTTTCTTCAATATCTTTTTCTTGGTTTGAGAGAGATGATTCAAGATCTACTTGACCCACGTATTCTGCTTTTGATCGATTTCGAGTCTCTAACTCGAATTCAAGAGATTTTTTTTTTTTCGATGGTCTAAAAATATCTATTATTTTTTTCTTACCAATAATGTTTTTCTTTTCACTAACATTTTGATTTACATTAAAATGGAAAAAAAGTAATTTGATTGGTATGATCCACGGGTTACTCATATATGCATTATAAAATATCACAAATTTTGAAAAGAACCAAAATTCCAGATTTGATACCGAACAATTTAGTATTTCTACATTCATTCCGATCCAATCAAAATACTTTCTATCCAGATTTTTTTCCATATCTATAATAGCATCTTCTGCTATATAATTCTTGATAGAGATATCCTCCGTTATATCCATTTTTTTTTTTTTACATGTGTTGTAATTATAAGAAATCGTTTGCTTTTTATTTGCTTGGAATGGTGATCTATATCCATAAATATATGAGTCTTTCTTATCTGCATAATTAATAGATTTATATGATAAAAGATCATATCCATATTGTTTTTTAATTTTTTTTTTTTTTGTTAATGAGTCTATTTTTGTTAATGAGTCTACTTCTTGTTTTTTGTAAAGAATTAATCGGGTTTTTTCATATGAATCAAAATGGGTTAAATCTTTATTTTGAGCCACACGACGTTCATTGATTCTATTTCTCCAATTTTGTGGTACTAATCTAGACCATCTGTTCTCAGATAAGTCATATTGATAATGACCCTTTAACCAATTTGTCCATTGATTCATTGCAGAATAGGGAGGTTTCTTATGTCTTAATTTGGAATGAAATATTCCTTGTACTTCAAAAAAAGAATCCTTTATTTCATTCTTAAGAAAAAAAAATCTTCCATGATATTCAAAAAAAGATCTTAACTTATACTTATATACGTTAATAACTTGGGTTTGTGATAATTTAAAAAATACATATGCCTGTGACAAAGAGGATACGTCACAAGAATTCTGTGAATTCGTATTCGTAGTATTATAAGATTTGTGTATAATCGAAATAAAGTTAATTATACTTTGATTTGTTTTATGAGTTCTTTCTGCATTTGCTTCATTATTGTAAATGGATTTATTTATAATTTTTTTTGTAGATTCCAGAAAAAGTTGTACATTGGTGCTAGGAATACTAATGATATATAGAAAGATATCTATGTATATTCTTTCCATGAAAAATTTAATAAAAGAATGCGATTTACGGGTTAATCGAACATTTCGTCTTTGTATTATCTGCAAAATATTTTTTTGTGATTCTAATCTTTTAGCATCATAAGTTGTTTTGTTCGAATGAATATTTCTCTCTGAAGTTAGAAACCCCCTTTTCTTTTCTTTTGTTATTTTTTCTATTTGCTTTAGGATTGTCTTTGTTTTAACATTCAGATCTTTTATTTTTTTTTCTGTCAATGAATAATTTGTCCAATTAATAGATTGAATTGGAATGGGTGATTCGGAAATCATTGGATTATTCTTACTGATTGTTGAATCTTTTTTGCTTTTACTCAATTCATAAATATTTTTGAATCTAAATAAAAAAAAAGAATTTGAGATTTTTTTTATTTTTTCCTTTACAAATAGAATACTATTGAGAATACTTTTGATGATCCATTTTGATGTTTCTTTTGAGATATTTAGAAAGAATTTTGTTCTTTCATTTAAAACTTTTAGAACTATAAAAAAAGAATTTTTCAATTTTTTCATTTTTTTTTTGAGTTCTTTAAAAATGGGATCAAAAAATGAAAGTCGATTTCGGGGATAACTAGAAAAGGGCAATTCGACTTCCATTCCCCAAATTGTTAAAAAGCAAAAGTTCTTTTTTTTTACTTTTTTTTTCATTAGATCTTTTTCCTTTTCAGTGGATCGTATCTTAGATCTGTGCCAAGGTTTCAGACGAAAAGGAAATAAGATCTTTATCTGAATACCGTCAGTTAGCCATTTTTTGGGAAATTCTGTTTCGGATAATTGAACGCCATTATAAGTGCATTTAATATACATTTCTCTATTCCAATCCCTAAAATCTTCTGACCATTCGGGAAATTGAAATAATAATATACGAACGAGATTTTTAGTTATTATTAATGTAGGCAATATAATATATTTTCTAAGAATCGATTGGGTTATTAATAAAAAACCTCTTATTACTTGAGCAAATATAATGCTGTCCCAGGCTTCTCCTATTTCGATACGTCTTTTCTCCTCTTTTTCGTTTTTTTTTCTTTTGCCCTCCTCTTTTTTCTTACTTTCTTTTGTCTTTTCCTCTGTATAATCTGAAATTTTTAATTCTGTCTTTTTCCGCATCCAATTTTTTAACATAAAAAAGATTTTCATTGAATCGAAAACATCAAAAGAAAAGAAGGAAGGTTTCTCCATTTTGTCCAAAAAAAAGGGCGAATGCACACTTCTTTGAAAGAGTTTCCAAGTAACTGTTTTACGTCTTTGAGCGCGTATGGATCCTTTGATTATGTCTCGCCGAAAATCCGGTTGTTGTGAATAACGTATTAAAGCCAATTCCTTTTTTTTATCAGTATTCTCAGTATCCCTAGTATAAGTATCGTCATTCTTTGAGTTATTAGTCAAAATCACTACACGTTTGGCTTTTCTGGAACGAATCTGATAATTTGCTGCGTCATTTTTTCCCTCCAGTAGTTTCAATTCGTCGATAAATTTGTATGACCATCGCGGAAATTTTTTACTGATTTCGTTTATTCCAATGCATTTTTTTCTATTTACTATTGTTTTATTGTTCAGATCAGTTAAAAATGCGTCGAAATTTTTTTTTTGTTGTTCGGAATAAACTTTTACTTGGTCATGTTCTGGAAATAAATAAAGTTTTTCAAAATTCGAACTTAATACTGATTTTCCCGAAAATTTACTGATTAAGTTAAAAAAAAAAAAAATTTCAGTTAATAATGATTTTCTATCAAATGTATCTATTTTCTGTTCAAATTCTGGATAATTACTATTACTATTCATACAAAAAAGGATACCATGAATCTTATTTATCAAAATGTAATTTTTTGTGTGAGTTTCATTTTTGATTGAAGGTGAAAAAAAATTTTGGATTCGTCCACGAAAAGGTCCGTTCAAGAAAGGATCATATATTTTAGTTAAGTATTTTGTTTTAGTCTCATCATTACACAATCTAATTCGGTTTTCAAATATATCAAAAGGAATAAATTCCTTATCTAGAACTTTTGCCCTAGTAAAAAATTCATTGCTTAGTTTCTTTCTTTTTTCTTCATTAGTATACCTCCAATAATTAGA